ATATTAAATATTGTAATAATATAAATAAGCAAGTTTTTGGTAGGGGACATGGTGAGTACTCTAGTTAAGCTACGCTAGCATATTAAATATTGTAATAATATAAATAAGCAAGTTTTTGGTAGGGGACATGGTGAGTACTCTAGTTAAGCTACGCTAGCATATTAAATATTGTAATAATATAAATAAGCAAGTTTTTGGGTATTTAATATAATTCTTGGGGTTCTATCCTGTTTCCGGGGGGTTTGCAGGTGTATTAAGGATCTCACGAGTTTTGGGGGGGTAGGGGGGGTTTACGCGTAAAAAAGCCGGGGGGTATCTTAGATATTTTAGGGGATTCTTCGTTAATATTATGCTCTTGATATCAGTTATGTAATTTACGAGTAAAGCCTTATTATCATTTAACATTATTTTCCAAACCTCTAAGTTCATGTTCCCCCCTATTATTACTGTTGTATTTGCACTGTGAAATGCCAGATGAAAAGAAAAAGAAAAAAGGAACCCCTGACACTCTGGAGATAATGCTTGGCATGGTGGGTAATGAGTTATATGGTTGCCACCATTAACTTATGCAAGCGTCAGGAAAATATTGGGGGTTGACCAATTAATGGCCCTGAAATAGGAACCAAATGCCAGGAATAGTTCATTTTGTGTTACCCCCACAATTTCTGTCCTTGATTATCAATAATTTTTATCATTAAGAAATCAACTGATGGTCGGTTCTTACTACATTAAATATTTGAATATTCAGAGATTGTTGAATACTTGGTTTGTATTTGGTAATGGACATTTTTATTAAAACTTAAGTTTCGTATATTGGCATTTCATTTTCAGTGGATTTGTTGGTTTTTATGGTTATGTCATGTTAAGTCAATTTATGTTGATATATTATGGGTTAAACCATATTATGTTAATTAAGCAGTAATGTATTTAGTACTCCTGATATGGTTAATATAGTATTAATGTTGATAATACATATATGCACATGCAAAAAATAGTTTAATTTAGAATCCTATCTTTGGGAGTTAGGGGTGGGGGTTGAAATTCCCCTTTTTTGATAGCAGTAGGAAGGATTTTAACCTTCGACATCCGGCTTACAAGACCGGCGCTCTGAAACTGAGCTACTATTGCATCGTCATTCTAAGGATTTGTTCTCAACTCAGCCTACTGCAGGGACGAGTAGGAGGAAGAGGGAGAAGTAGAGGAGGGATGCGATTTGACCGATGATAATAAAGGGGTGTTCTACTGGTATTCCTCCGATTCAGGTGAGAATCATTACATCTGCAATTAGGAGTCAGAAGAGGAATTGTGTAAATGGTCGGAAGGTTAGGCTTCGTTGTTTAGACGTGTGTAGGATTGGAACTAGTATAAGTACTAGGATTGAGGCAAATAGGGCCAGAACTCCTCCTAGTTTGTTAGGAATAGATCGTAAGATGGCGTAGGCGAATAGGAAATACCATTCTGGTTTAATATGAGGTGGAGTTACTATGGGATTTGCGGGGGTGAAGTTGTCGGGGTCGCCGAGGAGGTTGGGGGAGAATAGTGCTAGGGAGATGAGGGCAATGAGTAGGGCTGCGAAGCCTAGTAGGTCTTTATATGAGAAATATGGGTGGAAGGAAATTTTGTCTGCGTCTGAGTTAAGGCCTGTTGGGTTGTTGGATCCAGTTTCGTGTAGGAAAATGAGATGCACTAATGTCATTGCCACAATGACAAAAGGGAATAGGAAGTGGAAAGCAAAGAATCGGGTGAGTGTAGCGTTGTCTACAGAGAAGCCGCCTCAAATTCATTGTACTAGGGAGTTTCCTACGTATGGGAAGGCTGATAGGAGGTTTGTAATTACGGTGGCCCCTCAGAATGATATTTGGCCTCATGGGAGAACATACCCAACAAAGGCAGTTATTATAACTAGTAGTAGAAGAATTACTCCAATGTTTCATGTTTCTTTATATAGGTAGGAACCGTAATATAGTCCCCGTCCGATGTGGAGGTAAATGCAAATAAAGAAGAATGATGCGCCGTTGGCATGCATGTTTCGGATTAGTCATCCGTAGTTGACATCACGGCAAATGTGGGCGACGGAAGAAAAGGCTGTGGCAATGTCTGATGTATAATGTATGGCTAGGAATAGTCCTGTTAGGATTTGAGCGGCTAGGCAAAGTCCGAGTAGGGAGCCAAAGTTTCATCATACTGAAATGTTGGCAGGGGCTGGGAGGTCAACTAGGGCGTCGTTGGCAATTTTAAGTAGGGGGTGGGTTTTTCGTAGGTTGGCCATTGGTTCTTGTAGTTGAATAACAACGGTGGTTTTTCAAGTCACTGGTCCTGGTTAAAATCCTGGTAGGAACTCATGGTTTATGCATTTTTTTTATTTTTGTTTTGTTTAGTTTTGGGGTTAGCAGCGGTTGCTTCTAATCCTTCTCCTTATTTTGCGGCTTTAGGTTTGGTAATGGTTGCTGGAGCAGGGTGTGGGGTGTTGGCAGGGCATGGTGGTTCTTTTTTGTCTTTAGTCTTGTTTTTGATTTATTTGGGAGGGATGTTAGTTGTGTTTGCATATTCGGCGGCGCTTGCTGCTGAACCTTATCCTGAGGGGTGGGGTAGCTGACCTGTGTTGGGGGTGATGTTAGTGTACGTGTTAGGGGCAGTTATGGTATCAGTCTTTTTTTGACAAGGGTGATATGAGGGGTCTTGGACTTCGGCGGTTGAGTTTGGGGAGTTTTCGTTATTTCGTGGTGATATGGCAGGGGTGGCTTTAATGTTTTCGATAGGAGGGGGGGTTTTGATTATAGGAGCGTGAGTGTTACTTTTAACTTTTTTTGTAGTGTTGGAGCTGACTCGGGGTTTAAGTCGAGGGGCGCTTCGGGCTGTCTAATAAGTAGTAAAAGTAATGCCAAGGCAAGGGTGAAGAAGAATAGGGAGAGGTAGGTTTTAATTATGCCTTGTTGGATGTTGTTGGTGGTTTCGATTAGTGGCTCATTGAGGGAAACAATTGCTTTAGGGCCTGTTTTTTCTAGTCATGTCTGGTCTACCGTTTGGGCAGCGATGGTTTGTCCTAAGATAAGGTTTAGTTTAGGGGTAAGTCGGTGGATGATGGCTGGGAAGAAGCCTAGTATGTTGGAGAAGTGGTGTGCGGTTAGGTTAGGGGTGATTTTGAATTGTTTGTTGGTTAATGAGGCTAGTTCAATGGCAGTTAAAACTCCTAGTAGGGTTACAATGAGGGCTGCTAGTTTGAGGATAGGGGGTATAGACATGATTGGTGTTTTTATTGGAAGTATGTTGGATGTAATTAGTAGGCCGGCGATGATGCTGCCTCAAGCTAGTCGTTTGATGGGATTGATCATTGTGGGGTTGTTTTCATTAGTGGGGGAGATGGGGGTAAATCGAGGGTTTCCTATGGAAACGAAGAATACGATTCGTAGGCTATATACAGCTGTGAAAGAGGTAGCTAGTAGGGTTAGTACTAGGGCTCAGGCGTTAAGGTAAGAGGTGTTTAGTGCTTCAATAATGGCATCTTTGGAGAAGAAGCCGGCTAAGAAGGGGGTGCCTGTGGGGGCAAGGCTGCCTAGGGTGAGGCAGGATGATGTGAATGGTGTGAGGTGGTTTATTCCGCCTATTTTTCGGATGTCCTGCTCGTCGTTCAGGCTGTGGATAATGGAGCCGGAGCAGAGGAATAGCATGGCTTTAAAAAAGGCGTGGGTGCAGATGTGTAGAAAAGCAAGTTGGGGCTGGTTTAAGCCAATTGTTACTATTATTAGTCCTAGTTGGCTAGATGTTGAGAATGCAACGATTTTTTTGATATCATTTTGGGTTAAAGCCCAAGTTGCGGTAAATAGGGTGGTTAGTGCGCCGAGGCATAGGCAGGTAGTGAGGGCTGTTGGGTTGTTTTTTAATAAAGGGCTTATTCGGACAAGAAGGAAGATGCCTGCAACAACCATTGTGCTTGAATGTAATAGAGCAGAGACGGGGGTGGGGCCTTCTATAGCGGAGGGGAGTCAGGGGTGGAGGCCGAATTGGGCTGACTTGCCGGTAGCGGCAATGATTAGCCCTAAGAGGGGAAATGTCAGGTCTATGTCTTTAGAGGCAGTGAACACTTGTTGCAGGTCTCATGAGTTTAGGTTGGTGGCGAATCATGCTATTGCAAAGATTAGTCCGATGTCTCCAACTCGGTTATAAAGGACTGCTTGTAGGGCTGCTGTGTTAGCGTCTGCTCGGCCGTATCATCATCCGATGAGAAGAAATGATATGATTCCAACTCCTTCTCAGCCAAGAAAGAGTTGGAATATGTTATTTGCGGTTACTAGAATGATTATGGCGATGAGGAAGATTAATAGGTATTTGAAGAAGCGATTTATGTTTGGGTCTGCGTGTATGTATCATGAGGCAAATTCTAGAATAGACCATGTCACGAATAGGGCAATTGGGGTGAAGATAGTTGAGAAGAAGTCAAATTTTAGGCTGATGTAAAGGTTGAAAGTATCTGTGCTTATTCATTTTCAGTCAGTTATAATTGTTTCTGTGCCGTGGTTTAGAAATAGGAAGAGTGGTAGGAGGCTAATGAAGAAGGCTAATTTTACTGCTTTTTTCACGTGGGTAATGGCTCAGTCGTTTTTTAAGGGTTTGGGGGATAGAGAGGTAAAGATTGGGTAGGAAAGGGCGAAGAATACTAGGATTATACAGGATGTTATATAGAGGGGGGAAGTTAGGATCATGGTTGTTGTGGCAGAGTTGTTTAACATAGCTGCTACTTGGATTTGCACCAAGAGTTTTTGGTTCCTAAGACCAACGGATGAGCTGTTATCCTTTAGGAGCTTTGATAGGGCGAGTGAGCCTTGGGGTTCAACCAAGGTGACGAAAATTAGCAGTTTTTGTTGCTGGCGAGCCTCTCTCGGTGGATTAGAGGGCTTTAACCTCTGTCTTTAGAATCACAATCTAATGTTTTCGTTAAACTAAATCTACAGGCGGATCATCCTCAAACCAGTTCTGGTTTGAGGATTAATAGGATAAGGGGGAGGAGGTGAAGAATTATGAGTAGATGTTCTCGGGAGTGTGTTGGGTAAAGGGCCATAATATGGGCAGGGAGGGGTCCTCGTTGGGTTATTAGGAATATGTAAAGGGAGTAGCCGGCGGTGATTAGTGTTCCAGCTCCTGTGAGTGCGAGTGTTCATCAGGATCAGTTAAATAGGGAGGTGATAATTATTAGTTCTCCTATTAGGTTGGGGAGAGGGGGGAGAGCTAAATTAGCAAGGCTGGCGATGAACCATCACGCGGTTATAAGGGGGAGTACTATTTGAAGGCCTCGGGCGAGAATCATGGTTCGGCTGTGGGTCCGCTCGTAGTTAGTGTTTGCTAGGCAGAAAAGTGCAGAGGATGTGAGTCCGTGTGCGATCATAAGGATTAGGGCCCCGGTAAAGCTTCATGGGGTTTGGATGAGAATGCCTGCTGCAACTAGGCCTATATGGCTTACTGAGGAGTAAGCAATTAGGGACTTGAGGTCTGTTTGGCGTAAGCAAATAGACCCTGTTATGATGACGCCTCATAGTGCAAAGATAATGAAGGGGTAGCTGAGTTCTTTGGTTAGTGGTTCTAAAACGATTATTATGCGTATTATGCCGTAGCCTCCTAGTTTAAGTAGTACGGCAGCAAGAATTATGGAGCCTGCAATGGGGGCTTCGACGTGGGCTTTGGGTAGTCAGAGGTGGGCTCCGTAGAGTGGCATTTTAACTAAGAATGCTAGTAAGCAGCCGGCTCATCAGAACTTGTCGGCGTAGGAGGAGAGTTCTATTGCAGGGGCATATTGGAGGGTAAGGAGAGAGAGGGTTCCAGTGCTATTTTGGAGGAGTAGGAGTGCTACTAGGAGGGGAAGGGAGCCTGCTAGTGTGTAAAACAGGAAGTAGGTTCCTGCATTAAGTCGTTCGGTTTGATTTCCTCAGCGGGTAATAATAATTAGAGTTGGGATAAGGGTGGCTTCAAATATAACATAAAATATAATTACTTCGGTAGCGCTGAAGGCTAGGATAAGGAAGATTTGTAAGGATGTGAGAAGGGTAATATATATTCGTTGCCGCCCGATAGGTTCATGGGAGGTGTGGTTTTGGCTTGCAAGGATTATTAGGGGAAGGAGTCAGCAGGTGAGGGTTAGTAGTGGGGTTGATAGGGGGTCGGTTGCTATGTATGTATTCATACAGGATCAGCCCGTTTCTGTTGGAGTATTAAATCAGGCTAGGCTGGCTAGGGCAATGATTAGGCTGTAGGCAAGGGTTGTGGTTCAGAGTCGTTTGGCGGGGGAGAGTCAGGTTATTGGAATAAGCATAATAGTTGGTAGTAGGATTTTTAGCATTGTAGAAGATTAAGGTTCTGAAGGCGGTCAGTGCCATGTGTGCGTGCGGTAGCAACTAGAAGGGCCAGTCCTGCACTGGCTTCACAGGCTGAGAAGGCTAATAGGATCATAGGGGAGGCTGAGAAGTTTGTGGAGTCTAAGTGAAGTGTTCACAGGGAGAGGGCAATAAAGAGGGATAATATTATTCCTTCTAGGCATAATTGGGCGGAAAGCATGTGTGTTCGGTGGAATGCTAGGCCTGCGAGGCCCAGGGTGAATGCTGATGAAAAAGCAAAGTGAGTGGGGGTCATTAAACAGTTATGGACTTTAACCATAAGTTTTTGAGCCGAAATCAAAGGTTTTTTTTAAACTAACTGTCTACTCAGCTCATTCTAATCCGCCTTGGAGTCATTCATAGATAAGGCCGAGGGTTAAGAGAACAAGAATGGCGGATGCTCATGTGAATGTTAGTAGGGGAGAGGATAATTGGTCCCCTCAAGGAAGGGGGAGGAGAAGGGCAATTTCTAGGTCGAAGAGAAGGAATAGGATGGCAACTAGGAAAAATCGTATGGAAAAGGGCAGGCGAGCTGAGCCCAGGGGATCAAACCCGCACTCATATGGGGATAGTTTTTCGTGATCTGGGGTTATTTGTGGGAGTCAAAAGGATACAATGGCCAGGATGGTAGAGAGTGCAATGGCAATCAAAATCATGGTTGTAACTAAGTTCATTATCTTTCCTTGGGCTTTAACCAAGACTAGGTGATTGGAAGTCACATGTACTAGCTTTAATACTAAAAAGATTATGAGCCTCATCAGTAGATTGAGATGTAGAGGAAGAGTCAGACTACGTCTACGAAGTGTCAGTATCAGGCAGCGGCTTCAAACCCAAAGTGGTGTTCAGAGGTGAAGTGGTATTGTACTTGTCGTAGTAGGCAGACGGCTAGGAAGGTGGAACCAATAATGACGTGGAGGCCGTGGAATCCGGTTGCAACAAAGAAAGTTGATCCATAGACTCCGTCTGCAATTGTGAATGGGGCTTCATAATATTCTATGCCTTGTAGGAAAGTAAAGTAGAACCCAAGAAGGATGGTGAGGGCTAGGGATTGGATAGCTTGTTTTCGGAGGCCTTCTATGATGCTATGGTGGGCTCAGGTTACTGTTACGCCGGAGGCGAGAAGGACGGCAGTATTTAGTAGGGGGACTTCAAATGGATCTAGGGTGGTGATACCTGTGGGAGGTCAGCATCCACCTAGTTCAGGGGTTGGTGCAAGGCTAGAATGATAGAAGGCTCAGAAGAAGCCAAGGAAAAAGAATACTTTGGAGGTGATGAATAGGATTATGCCGTAACGGAGTCCTTTTTGGACCGGGGGTGTGTGGTGGCCTTGGTATGTACCTTCTCGAATAATGTCTCGTCATCATTGGTATATTGTCAAGAGTATAAGTGTTATACCTAGGGCTATGAGTGTTATTGTGTGGAAATGCATTCAGATTGCTAGTCCGGAGGTTAGTAATAGGGCGGCGACTGCGCCTGTAAGAGGTCAGGGGCTTGGGTCTACTATGTGGTATGCGTGTGCTTGATGGGCCATTAGACGTTTTCTTGTAGGTAGAGGCTTAATAAGAGTACGAAGACATAAGCTTGAATTATGGCTACGGCAACCTCTAGGAGTGTTAGTATTAGAAGGAGTATTCCTGTTAAAATCGCTACTGTTGGTATTAGGGGTAATAATACTAGAGCAGCAGTGGCAATAAGTTGGATGAGCAGGTGGCCGGCTGTAAGGTTAGCTGTAAGTCGGACACCTAAGGCTAATGGTCGAATAAATAGGCTAATAGTTTCGATTATAATTAAAATGGGGATGAGAGGGGTGGGCGTTCCTTCTGGCAGGAGGTGGGCAAGAGCATGTGTTGGTTGATTTCGTATACCAATGATTACAGTTGCTAGTCAAAGGGGAACTGCAAATGCCATATTTATAGAGAGTTGGGTTGTAGGTGTAAATGTGTAGGGGAGTAGGCCTAGCATGTTAATGGTGATTAGGAAAATTATGAGAGATGTAAGTAAGGCAGCTCATTTGTGTCCTCCCAGGTTGATAGGTTGGAAGATTTGTTGGGCAAATCCATTAATGAATCAGCTTTGAAGGGCTAATATACGATTATTAAGCCATCGGGACGATGGTTTTGGGAATAAGATTCAGGGGAGGGTTAGAGCTAAAGCAATTAGGGGAATTCCAAAAAGTGTGGGGCTCATAAATTGGTCGAAGAAGTTTAGTGCCACGGTCAAGTTCAGGGATCTGTTTTTGGTTTTTCGGTGCTTTGATGGGTTGGCTCGTTTGGGAAAGTATGGGCTAAGACTTTTGGGGGAATTACAGTTAGGAAAACTAGTCAGGAAAAGACTAAAATGGCAAATCAAGGCGCAGGGTTAAGTTGGGGCATATTCGCTAAGGGTGGTTGGGGACCACCAGTCTTTAGCTTAAAAGGCTAACGCTATGCCCGATTTAGCTTCTTAGCGAGGCGTCTTCAAGTATTAGAGAGGTTCATTTTTCAAAATGTTCAAGTGGTACAGGTTTTATTACAATAGGCTTAAAACTTTGATTAGCCCCGCAGATTTTTGAGCACTGTCCATAGAACACGCCGGGTCGGGATGCAATGAAGGCGGCTTGGTTTAGTCGGCCAGGAACGGCGTTTATTTTAACACCTAGAGAGGGGACGGTTCAGGAATGAAGCACGTTTTCGGCGGAAATTAATATTCGGATTGGGGATTCGATTGGGACTACCATTCGGTGGTCGGTGTCTAGGAGACGGAACTGGCCGCTGGCAAGGTCTTGTGTTGGAATTATGTATGAGTCAAAGCCTAGCTCTTCGTAGTCTGTATATTCGTAGCTTCAGTATCATTGATGTCCAATGGCTTTAATTGTGAGGTGGGGGTCATTGATTTCATCTATCAGGTAAAGGATACGTAGGGACGGGAGGGCAATAAGAATGAGGATGAGGGCGGGAAGTACTGTCCAGATAATTTCGATTTCTTGGGAGTCTAAAATATATTTGTTAGTTAATTTTGTAGTGACTATGGCGACAATGATGTAAAGAACTAAAGTGCTAATTAGAAACACGATTATTAGGGCATGGTCATGGAAGTGAAGAAGTTCTTCTATCACAGGGGAAGCTGCGTCTTGGAATCCTAATTGAGAGGGATGGGCCATTTATTTCAAGACATGCGGGGTTTTAACCCACGATTCCGCCTTGACAAGGCAGTGTTATAACAACTTAACTAATGTCTTATGAAGAAAGTGGCAGAGCGGTTATGTGATCGGCTTGAAACCGATTTATGGGGGTTCGATTCCTCCCTTTCTCGTAGGTATGCTTAGGCAGGGGTGGTCTATTTATATTCTGGTGAGGTTTGCTGGATTTGAACAAATGCAGGTTCTTCAAAGGTGTGGTAGGGGGGAGGGCAGCCGTGGAGTCATTCAACGTTAGTTGAGGTCAATTCAACTCAGAGAACTTCACGTTTGGCTGCGAAGGCTTCTCAGATAATGAACAGGAACATGATTACGGCTACAAGGGAGACCAGGGATCCAATAGATGATACTGTATTTCAAAGGGTGTAAGCGTCTGGGTAGTCAGAGTATCGTCGAGGCATTCCAGCTAGCCCAAGGAAGTGCTGTGGGAAGAAGGTGAGATTAACCCCTACGAATATTACCCCAAAGTGGATTTTATTTCATGTTGTGTGGAGAGTGTAGCCAGAGAATAGGGGGAATCAGTGGACGAAGCCGGCGACAATTGCAAAGACAGCTCCTATTGAAAGAACATAGTGGAAATGAGCTACTACATAGTAGGTGTCGTGAAGGACAATGTCTAGGGAAGAGTTGGCAAGAACGATTCCTGTCAAGCCTCCAACTGTAAATAAGAAAATAAAGCCAAGAGCTCATAGTAGGGGGGTGTCTCATTTTACTGTTCCTCCGTGGAGAGTGGCCAGTCAGCTAAATACTTTAACACCCGTTGGGATAGCAATAATTATAGTGGCGGATGTGAAATAGGCTCGGGTGTCTACATCTATACCAACTGTAAACATATGATGGGCTCATACAATAAACCCCAGTAGGCCGATGGCCATTATTGCTCAAACCATGCCCATATAGCCGAATGGTTCTTTTTTGCCAGAATAATAGGCTACGATGTGGGAGATCATTCCGAACCCCGGTAAGATAAGAATGTATACTTCTGGGTGCCCGAAGAATCAGAAAAGGTGTTGGTAGAGAATTGGATCTCCTCCTCCTGCTGGGTCAAAGAAGGTAGTATTTAGGTTTCGGTCCGTTAAGAGCATAGTAATACCAGCAGCTAAAACTGGGAGAGAAAGGAGAAGAAGAACAGCAGTAATTAGGACAGCTCAAACAAATAGAGGGGTTTGATACTGTGTGATGGCAGGGGGTTTCATGTTAATAATGGTAGTGATAAAGTTGATTGCTCCCAGGATTGATGAGACACCTGCCAGGTGGAGGGAGAAGATAGTTAAGTCTACTGATGCTCCTGCATGGGCTAGGTTTCCAGACAGTGGTGGGTATACAGTTCAGCCTGTTCCGGCCCCAGCTTCAACGCCTGAAGAGGCAAGCAGAAGAAGGAAGGAGGGAGGGAGAAGTCAGAAGCTTATGTTGTTTATGCGAGGAAATGCTATATCGGGGGCGCCAAGCATAAGGGGTACTAGTCAGTTTCCAAATCCTCCAATTAGAATTGGTATTACTATAAAGAAAATCATTACGAAGGCATGTGCGGTAACAATAACGTTATAAATCTGATCATCTCCTAAGAGTGCGCCTGGTTGGCTTAATTCTGCTCGAATAAGAAGGCTTAAGGCCGTGCCTACTATCCCAGCTCAAGCACCGAAAATTAGATAAAGGGTGCCGATATCTTTGTGATTGGTCGAAAAGAATCAACGTGTGATTGCCACAGGTAGGATGGCTGAGTGTGTAAGCGGTGGTTTGTAGCCCCATTGACAGAGGTTTAAATCCTCTTCCTGCCAAAGCCTTGAGGTGTTTTACATATCAGATTGCAAATCTGAAGAAGTAGGCTAGTTACCTACCGGGGCTTTCCCCCGCCTTTTTCCGGTAGGCGGGGGAAAGGTAGATGGATGCTCGCTGGTTTGAGCGCTTAGCTGTTAACTAAGAGTTTGTAGGATCGAGGCCTGCCTATCTAGTAAGGCTTTAGCTTAATTAAAGTGTCTGTTTTGCATTCAGAAGATGTGGGTTAGTGTCCTGCAGGTCTTAAGTCAGGGGCTGGGAGATTTTCACTCCCGCTTAGGGCTTTGAAGGCCCTTGGTCTTAATGCTATCCTAAGCCTCTAGATGGTTGTTAAAGCTATTGCGGCGGGGGTGAGGGGTAGGAGGAGGATTGTTATTGAGGTTGTGATGGCTAGGGGGAGTGTCAGTTGGGAAGATGGAAGTCGTCAAGGGGTTGTTCCTGTTAAGTTGTTTGGTGATATTGTAAGGGTTATGGCGTAGCAGAGTCGTAGGTAGAAGTATAAGCTGAGTAGGGCAGTTAGGGCTGCGATGGTGGCTGTTAGGGGAAGGGCTTGTTTAGTGAGTTCTTGGAGAATAAGTCATTTAGGCAGGAAACCGGTGAGTGGGGGGAGTCCGCCTAATGAGAGGAGGATTATGGGGGTGAGGGCTGTAATTGCCGGTATTTTTGCTCAGGAGGAGGCGAGTGTGTTAATATTGGTTGCCTTGTTTAGTTTAAATACTAGGAATGCTGAGAAGGTTATAATGAAGTATGTTATTAGGGCTAGGAGTGTTAGGGAAGGAGAGAATTGTATTACCAGAATTATTCAGCCTAGGTGGGCGATTGAGGAGTAGGCTAGGATTTTTCGCAATTGTGTTTGGTTTAAGCCTCCTCAGCCACCTACGAGGGTGGATGCTAGGCCTAATAAAATTAGCATTGTAGGGTTTGAAGTTTGAATTTGGAGGAGGAGGGAAAATGGGGCAAGTTTTTGTCAAGTGGAGAGAACTAGTCCTGTTGTTAGGTCTAGGCCTTGAAGGACTTCTGGAAGTCAGGCGTGAAGTGGTGCAAGGCCTACTTTTAATGCAAGGGCTAGGGTGATTATTGTAATAGGTAGAGGGTGGGTTATTTGTTGAATATCTCATTGTCCTGTTAGTCAGGCATTTGTAGTACTTGCAAACAATAGTATGGCAGCGGCAGCTGCTTGGGTCAGAAAGTATTTTGTGGTTGCTTCTACTGCTCGGGGGTGGTGGTGCTGAGCTATAAGTGGGATGATGGCAAGGGTGTTAATTTCAAGTCCTATTCAGGCAAGTAGTCAGTGGGAGCTTGCAAAGGTGGTCATTGTTCCTAGGCCTAGGCCAAATAGGAGGATGGAGAGGATGTAAGGGTTCATTAGTAGAAGAAGGATTTTAACCAACATATTTGGGGCATGGGCCCAAAAGCTTAATTAGCTTATTTTACTAGGAAGTGGTGTATTGGAAGCACTAAGAGTTTTGATCTCTTCAGGTAGGGTTCGAGTCCCTTCTTTCTAAGGAGTTGGAGGGACTTTAACCCTCATGATTCACTCTATCAAAGTGGCCCTTTCTTTCAGGCACAGCTCCGGGGTTAGAGTTGAGGAGGAAGACCAGTAAAAGCAATTGGAAGCGATAAGTGTCAGATTACTAAGGCGAGGGTTAGTGGTAGAAAGTTTTTTCAGATGAGGTGCATGAGTTGGTCATATCGGAATCGGGGGTATGAGGCTCGGACTCATAGGAATAGAACGGATAGGAGGGCTGCTTTGGTTATTAGATTAATTGAAGTAAGTTCTGGCAGGAAGTGCAATAGGGAGGTTCCTAAGAAGAGGGTTGCAGAAAGTGTGTTTATTAGGAGGATGTTGGCGTATTTTGCTAGGAAGAATAATGCGAAGGGGCCTCCGGCGTATTCTACGTTAAAGCCTGAGACGAGTTCGGATTCTCCTTCGGTGAGGTCGAAGGGTGCTCGGTTGGTTTCTGCTAGTGTTGAAATGTATCATATTGCAGCTAGAGGTCAGGCGGGTAAAATTAGTCATGTACTTTCTTGTGCTTCGCTGAATGTTTGAAGGGTGAAGCCTCCGGTGAAGATAATAGTGTTTAGGAGGATAAGGCCTAAGCTTACTTCGTAGGAGATAGTCTGGGCTACAGCCCGTAGGGCTCCGATGAGGGCATATTTGGAGTTTGATGCTCAGCCGGAACCTAGAATTGAGTAGACTGCTAAGCTGGAGATGGCTAAGATAAATAGGATTCCTAGGTTTAGGTCTGCTATAGGGAAGGGTAATGGCATGGGGGTTCAAAGTGTAAGAGCTAGGGTGAGGGCAAGTATTGGCATGAATAGGAAGAGGATAGGGGATGATGTTGATGGTCGTACAGGCTCTTTTATGAAAAGTTTTAGTCCATCTGCAATGGGTTGTAGTAGGCCATATGGTCCTACTACATTAGGGCCTTTTCGTAGTTGTATGTAACCTAAAACTTTTCGTTCTACGAGGGTCAGGAGCGCCACGGCTAGTAGAACGAAAACAATGAGGATGAGTGGGTTTAAAATAAGGGTAATGAGTGTTGAGAACATAGTCGAGGAGAGGATTTGAACCTCTGTGGAAAGGGCTTAGGTCTTTTGCAATGGCCGGGCTCTGCCACCTTGACATGCTATTATCTTAAGCAGAGGGATATGCCCTTTTGCCTGTTTTATTTGTTTTCATCAGGTGTGGGTGAGGCGTGCCTTAGGTATTGGCCTCTTCTTTTCGGTCCTTTCGTACTAGAAAAGCTCATGTCATAGATAGAAACTGACCTGGATTGCTCCGGTCTGAACTCAGATCACGTAGGACTTTAATCGTTGAACAAACGAACCCTTAATAGCGGCTGCACCATTAGGATGTCCTGATCCAACATCGAGGTCGTAAACCCTCTTGTCGATATGGGCTCTAAAAGAGGATTGCGCTGTTATCCCTGGGGTAACTCGGTCCGTTGATCGGCGTTAAGCCGGATCATATAGTTGGTCAAAATTTTTGATACTTTGAGTGGTCTCTCTTAGTTTTGGAAACATGGTATTTCCGTTCCGCATGGGGGATTTTTCTTTCCCCAAGGTCGCCCCAACCGAAGACATTAGATCAGGTCTCACTCTAGTGTTCATTCCTTTATTTGGGATTTTTGGACAAGGGCTGATTTAGTGTCTAAAGCTCCACAGGGTCTTCTCGTCTTATGATATTATTCCCGCTTCTGCACGGGAAGATCAATTTCATTGACTGGAAAAAGGAGACAGTTAAGCCCTCGTCGTGCCATTCATACAGGTCTCCATTTAAAAGACAAGTGATTGCGCTACCTTCGCACGGTCAAAGTACCGCGGCCGTTGAACATATAGTCACTGGGCAGGCAGGACCTCTTATATTAGTTTTTCAAGAGGCGATGTTTTTGGTAAACAGGCGAGGCTTATTATGGTTGCCGAGTTCCTTCTTTTTCTTTTAGTCTTTCCTTTTAGGCACACCAGTGTAGGGTTAACGGTATAAGCGTGGGGGATTTTCTTGTTATTTAATTTTTTACACAGTGCCCTCTTTTCTTGGGGCCGTTAAAGTTCGGCGGGGGATCCGTTCCGATGTACACGTGTGCGAGGAGAGGGTTTAAGTGTCCTCTTATTACTCATTCTAGCATAATTGCTCCCATGTGGGCATGGGGCGGCCGGGTAGGTTTAGGGGTTTAAGATAAATTGTCGGTATTTTGGGGAGTGGATAAGTCTTGAGCTTAAACGCTTTCCATATGGATGGCTGCTTTTAGGCCCACCAAAGCGTTTTCCCTTAAAGTGGATATGATCTTTATCCTCCTGGAAAAGTTGTGTCTTATTTCAAAAGGGCTGTACCCCTTTTGACTAACTCTCTTAATTTCTTTCTGGTCTAACTGTCTTAAAAGACAGTTGAGGAGAAGAATTTGTGAGGCTGAACTTCTATTCATTTCCCCGGCAACCAGCTATTACTAGGTTCGGTAGGTCTGTCACCTCTACTCGAAGATCTTCCCACTCTTTTGCCACAGAGACGGGGACGCCCTATTTTTAGGCTGTCTTGGAGTAGCTCACCTAGTTTCGGGGTATCGAACTAAAATTCTTTTTGCTCGAGGTGTGCTAGCTAAATCATGATGCAAAAGGTACGAGGTTGCGTCTCTGCTTTTTTGAGCTTTACTGGGTTGTTTCATTTCTCTTTCAGCTTTCCCTTGCGGTACTTTCTCTATTGCTCCTAGTCCCTTTTCCGTCGCCCGTACTAGGGAGGAAAAATGTTTTGTTTATGTGTTTGTAGTGTGTTAGGGGGTATTAATAGGGGGTGTTGATTTTATTAGGGGTGGGCTAGCTGTTGAGCGTCAGGGTGGCTCGATTTGCACGGGCGACTTCTCAGTGTAAGGGAGATACTTTTCTGTCTAAGCTACACTCTGATTGTTCCAAGCGCACCTTCCGGTACGCTTACCATGTTACGACTTGCCTCCCCTTTGCAGATGTAGTTTTTTAGGTATTTGCTTTTGTATTAGCTCGGGGAGAGTGACGGGCGATATGTGCGTGCTTTATTGCCAAATTTCAGCAGAACACTCTGTTTTACTGCTTACTGCTAAATCCACCTTCTAATGCTTATTTCAGTTCATTATTCGTTTTCCCTGATTTAGGAAATGTAGCCCATTTCTTCCCCTCTCATACACTACACCTCGACCTGACGTTTTGGGTCTTACCAATCTTGCTCACTTCTAGTCCTTCACAGGGTAGGCTGACGACGGCGGTATATAGGCGGTATTAACAAGGGAGGGTGAGGTTTAACGGGGGTTATCGGTTCTAGAACAGGCTCCTCTAGACGGATGTGAAGCACCGCCAAGTCCTTTGGGTTTTAAGCTGATGCTCGTAGTACCCGGGCGGATAGGGGGCGTAGTTGGCCTATCAAATTTTAGGGCTGAGCCCAAAAAAAGGATGTGAACACCGCCAAGTCCTTTGGGTTTTAAGCTGATGCTCGTAGTACCCGGGCGGATAGGGGGCGTAGTTGGCCTATCAAATTTTAGGGCTGAGCATAGTGGGGTATCTAATCCCAGTTTGTTTCACAGCTTTCGTGGGGTCAGGTTGGGTAAAGCTACTTTCGTAGTGGGTCTTCTTAACTCGGAAGCGTTAAACAGCTTTGAGGACGTTCGGCTTTAGTTTAAAAGTTTCCCTAACCACTCTTTACGCCGTAGTCTGTCAACTTGGGCCTCTCGTATAACCGCGGTGGCTGGCACGAGTTTTACCGGCCCTCTAAGCTTTAACTAAGTCAAGTTTTCACTTATAGCTTAATATTTATCACTGCTGGTGTCCCTTGGGGGTGTGGCTAAGCAAGGTGTCATGGGCTGGTGTTAACCGTGCCTGATACCCGGCTCCTTGTCTCCGGGCGGGAGATTGGGAGGGCATTCTCACAGGGGTGCGGATACTTGCATGTGTAAGTCTAGCTAGAGCTGACAGTAAAGTCAGGACCAAGTCTTTGTGCTTGCGGAATCGTTTCAAGGTTCACCTTAACATCTTCAGAGTTATGCTCTAGTTAAGCTACGCTAGC